TTGACCATCCAGGTAAATCCATGAATTAAGTTTGATTATTCCTTCTTTTTATTATTAAGCATCTGAATCATGAATTGTCTTCTGATGACTCATGAAGCGGATAGATTCTTTTTTTGAAAGAACTGTAAACGGAAAACAAAATCCCCTCGCCCACTAACGGTTGATCTTCAGACCTGCCCCTCCTTTCTTCCATCAACTAAATGGATTCTTAGATCTTCTTCATGAGATTAAGAAAAAAACTCTTTTTAGATTCTAATTTTTAGGTATACTAATACTAAATTACTAATATTTTTCTATTTCTCTGTATTTCTCTGTTAGAAAAGAGAGAGTTTCCTTTTTTTTTTACTTCAATACTCAATACAATAACAATATTCAAAAAAAATAGGAGACCGTAAATGAAAGTATTTATCTCGCATCCATTCTTCATATGATTGTCGGAACAAATTGGATGCAACGAAATGGAAATTGTTGGTACATCAAGTCGCGATCTGATAGCTATAAATCTAAAGATAGAAATATTATATAGTATATAGTATAGATATATAATATAATAACAAGACGTTGGTCTCTAATAATAAATAAATTAATATTTATCCTGTAATCAAAGAAAGATAGTGAAAAATTTTCTTATCTTGTGACTTAGAATAAAAGGTTCTCTGTGGAAGAACGAAATGCCAAGTTATTCCTATAGAACATCTAGGACCAAGACGATTGAATTGGAAATATCGACAAATTCTTGCGGAGTCCAAAGAAAAAAAGGGGGTCAACTTGTTGCAATTTTATCTCTATTGAATTTGAATATCAGAATAGCGAATATAGTCATGATTCAATGGGTCAGGTCCACTTATTTTTCTTTTATTGATTTCTAATCTTTACAATGGATTTCATTGGCCTAATTGAAAATAGGAATAGTTGGTGATTCAACAGATGACTTATCATTATTCGTGCTAACTATAACTAATATATATATACTATAACTCATAACCCATTAGATTATTATTAGATTATTATTAGATGATGATAATAATTAATATAATTATTAATAATAATATAATATTATACAGTTGTTTTTTTAATATTATACAGTTGTTTTTTATTACTATTAATTAATTAAATAATTAAATAAAATCAATTTAATAATAATTAATAATTTAATTAATAATATTGCAATTCTTCATATGAATACTACGACTGAAAAAAATACAAAGTCCCCTATCGGATCTGAACCGAGGGCTTACGCCTTACCATGGGATTACTCTACCACTGAGTTAAAAGGAAAGGGCTTGGTTCATTGAATTCCTGAACGGGTCACTGTACTATGTAAGTAAAATCTTCTTATCTTCTTTCTTCTTATAATTATATTTATTATATATTAAATCTTCTTATCTTCTTTCTTCTTATAATTATATTTATTATATTATTATTTTTTTTATTTATATATATAAGTTATAAGATAAGAATATAAGTTATAAGATAAGAAATAATATAATAAAATATAATTATATTATAATAATAAATAAGATTATTATATTATATATATAAGTATTAAGTATAAGATAATATATAAGAAGCCCGTCTACACATATCCAGAAGCCCCTCGACAAAAGATCCATTTATATATAATAATTGCATTGTAGCGGGTATAGTTTAGTGGTAAAAGTGTGATTCGTTCTATTAACCCCCTTAATAGTTAAGGGGTCTTTCGGTTTCATTCATATTCCGAATCAAAAACTTTATTTCATTAAAAGGATTTAATCCTTTACCTTTCAATGACACATTCAAGGAAAAATAGAAATTTTCGGCATTTTTATCCAAAAGTAAATTAAAAAATAAAAACTTGGATTATGAAATTGTGAAACAAAATTTTAAAATTGGATCCATACTTCCAATTGAATGAGTATGAATAAAGAATCCATGGATGAAGATAGACAAGTAGATTTCTAATTTCTAATCGTAACTAAATCTTCAATTTTTGTTTTGATTTGTATCGAATAAATTGAAGCAAAATAGCTATTAAATAATGTCTTTAGTTTACTAGAGACATCGACATATTATTTTAGCTCGGTGGAAATAAAATACTTTTCCTTAGGACCCTTTCAAATAGAAATAGAGAACGAAGTAACTAGAAAGGTTGTTAGAATCGCCTTCTTCTAGAGGGATCATCTAGAAAGCGAGTCGTTTTGAATTGGATTGGATATATTCAAACAAAAAGCTGACATAGATGTTATGGGTATCATTTTTTGTAAGTTGGGTATCATTTTTTTGTAAGTTGGTTCACATCTTAAATCTAGCAATATATCCATTTTCCATAAAGGAGCCGAATGAAACCAAAGTTTCATGTTCGGTTTTGAATTAGAGACGTTAAAAATGATGAATCGACGTCGACTATAACCCCTAGCCTTCCAAGCTAACGATGCGGGTTCGATTCCCGCTACCCGCTCTATACCCTCTCTTATCTATTTATTCTAGTATCTTCTATACTATATTTATAGAATATACT